TATATGTATTACAATATACAATTCTTACAATATACAATACAAAGAAAATAAATAAGAAAAAAATAGAAAATAAAAGAAGAAGGAGGATTTTCAATGCGAGATATAAAAACATATCTCTCAACGGCACCTGTGTTAACCACTTTATGGTTTGGGTCTTTAGCAGGTCTATTGATAGAAATTAATCGTTTATTTCCAGATGCCTTGTCATTCCCCTTTTTTTCATCCTGATGAAATTCTTGTATTGATAAAAAATGAAGAAGATTTGAGATACAATTCTACGTAACATGGCTATAAATTCTTTTTCTTTTATATCCTAATCTATCCTAAAAAAAAGAAAGAGTGTATTGAATCTCAGTCAAAATACAGTTAAATTTTTTGGGAAAAAAATGGAAATGTGGATCCAGTCTAGGGACGGTTCCACGAAATTCTAACATAGAAAGAAGAAAATACTGAGATTAGTATAGAAATGATTCATAGTTAGAAAAAATTGTATTAATTAATTATTACGATATTCTTAATATTCTTCTATTAATGAATATGACTCTTTTTCTTTATATTTAGAGTATTATAGTAATTCTATTTTTTATAGTAATTCTATTTTAGATTATAGTACTTCGAAGTCATTCGAATTCTAAGAATTCAAAAAAGAAAATAGTTAGAAATTCCATAGCGAACGAAGTCGATCCAAAATGAAAAGGAGGTTCATGTCCAAGGGTAAAGATATTAGAATTCTAGTTATTTTGGAATGTACCTGTTGTGTTCGAAAGGGTGTCAATAAAGAATTGCTGGGCATTTCTAGATATATTACTCAAAAGAATCGACACAATACACCCAATCGACTAGAATTTAGAAAATTTTGTCGCTATTGTCAAAAGTATACGATTCATGGGGAAATAAAGAAATAGATAGAAAAGAATTCGTGTTTGATTTTTCCAAGTAGTGGGAAGAGTAAGAACTTTACATCTTAACATATATAATACAAACCAAATCCTATTTTGGTCGAATCTGAAATGAATAAGAAAAAAAGAGGATTCTATTTTATAGATTCTTTTATATCGAAGGAATAAACAAACAAGGAATAAGCAAACCATGGATAAATCCAAACAACCTTTTCGTAAATCCAAGCGATCTTTTCGTAGGCGTTTACCCCCAATCGGATCGGGGGATCGAATCGATTATAGAAACATGAGTTTAATTAGTCGATTTCTTAGTGAACAAGGAAAAATCTTATCTAGACGGACGAATAGGTTGACTTTGAAACAACAACGATTAATTACTATTGCTATAAAACAAGCTCGTATTTTATCTTTGTTACCTTTTCGTAATAATGAGAAACAATTGGAGAGAGTGGAGTCGATTCCTAGAACTATTGGTCCTAGAATCAAAAATAAATAGATATACTCTTCAAAACTCCAATCGGAACTCAAGCTCATATTAATGTTTTGCTCAAAAAAAACTAGGATCCAGATTTGATTCTTGTATTATAAAAAAGGAAAAATGGGGAAGAAATCTTTTTTTCTTGAAAGATGTTCGTTTCTTCCTACTACTCAAATATTAATTTCTTTTTCTTCTATCTTCCCGGAGTCCATTCTCCGGGAAATCCTGTTTCAATCATTCTTGTTTCCTGTATAATAGATTCTATTAAGATTCTTTTATTCCTTTATTTGATTTGTATTCTTTTCTTTTTAATTGATAATTTTCTTTGAAATAATATCAAAAAAATTCTTATTTGATAGGGCTATTTGCGCAAGTATTTTACGATTCAGAAGCAATTGTCTTTTGTACAGATTGTGGATGAAGAGGCTATAACTATAGAATAGCCTATCCTCACGAGTTACCGCATTTATCCGAGTGATCCACAAACGACGAAAATCTCTCTTTTTCCTGCTCCTATCTCGATGAGAGGAAATCAAAGCTCTCATTCTTTGTTGAGTGGTCGTTCGAGTCAGTCTTGAATGAGCCCCTATAAAGGTTGATGCAAATAAACGAATCTTTTTTCGACGTCTCCGAGCTGTATATCCTCGTTTAACTCTGGTCATTGAATCAAATGAAACTTTATTGAATAACTAATTGATTTCTCTTCTTTCAGTCATCCTTTTCTTCCGGTCGATTAATAACAAAACGGATTCTTCCGATATATAAAATATAAATTCCAATGGCTTTTGCGACTATGACCTTCCCGACCACGATTTTTTCTTTCTTCAAGGTATCTCGCCTGAAAATAAGAAATTCGACTGCTACTAAAGAAAAAAGAATAGTGGGTTTTCTCGTTTCTATGGCAACTTCTGAAACGGTGAGGTCCTCTCTATACACCGGAGCCTCTTCTTTCATTTCATCAAAATTTCTTGTGAACTTGTATAGTTCACACTCTTTGGCTCTACCCATCCATTTTAAATTAGAATTCTTTTTTCAATTATAATTCTAAAGTAATAGTCCTTTTCACAAAAAAGCTATCCATACAGTGACGGTATTTAATTCTGAAAGTTGGCTAGGTAGCTGACCTTGTTAGTCCGTTTTTTTTTTCAAGAAAAGGAATAGGAGCATAACCTTTTTCCTCCGCTTAATGGATAACTATTTGTTACCAATGGAGAATTCCTTCTTATCTCAAACGGAGTGATTGGATTTGCACCAATAGAAACCATAAATTCATAACATAATTAGGTAGATAATAGATCTTGATACTAGTCAATCAAAAGGCCGTGTTCCACCCTATCTATCCTAATTCATTGGTAGTGGTCGTTGATACCGGAAAAAATTTTTGCACTCATGATCTGAACTTAACGAGTCGCACATACACCCTAGTACATGTTCCTCGACGCTGAGGACATCCTCGAAGAGCGGGAGATTTTGTGACATTTCTTATTGGCTGTCTTGCGTTTCTAATAAGTTGTTTAATGGTTGGCATGGTGTGTCTATAGAATCTCATTCTAGATAGAATAGAGCGGGTTGGCTTAGATCAATCTTAACCTGATGATTGATGATTATGAATGATTTCTATTCACACGTAAATTTTGAAAAGTAATTCGTATATTTATATGGAATTCCCAGTATTTTCATTTTCGATCGCGACAAGATCAACGATGCCATGAGCTTGAGCTTCTGTTGCTGACATAAAAACATCCCTTTCCATATCTTCGGATATAACCCATAAAGGGTTGCCCGTTCTTTGTACATAAACTTTTGTGAGAGTTTCGCGAAGCTTCAATAGTTCTTCTGCTTCCAGGATAAAATCCCTTGCTTGTGCCTCGTAAAAAGAACTAGCAGGTTGGTGAATCATAACCCTGATGATATTGATATAACATCATGAATGGTTCTTCTATCTATATATCGCACGATTGGATGGATTAAAGTAAGGGGGAATCAAAATAACAATAAAAAAATAGAATTAAACAACCGTACAGGCATCTTTTGTACATTGCATACGGCTCTGCAATGGATTTTCTTTTTTTGATATTGATAGAATTTCTTTTATCGAAGAGAATAAATAGAACCTATATGATCCAAATCATTAAATGATCCATTTACCACCCTTCCTTTCGTAGTAGTTAAAAAGATACTATGATGGTTCTGTTGCTTTATATATTTATCTCGTCTGTGGTTTAGCAATCCCAAAGTTTCTTTTTGATAAGATCTAAGAAGGAAAAAATGATTTTTTCCATTTTTTTGATTCTTTCCTCTCATAACATAAAAATAAGAAAGAGACTTCTGTTGTGGAAGAATAATGGTTTGTGACGCTGAAATTGACTCTTGCTTGACACAGAAAATCAAATTGGGAATAACCCTTCTTTCATACTACTATTTCGATACAAAATCTCATGTTATAAAAAAACAAGAATGGTTTGTTCATATCGAACTCGAAGTGCCATGCTATTATTACTTATTCTTTATTTAATTCATATTCGATACAGCGAAGGCATAGTATTCTTTTTTTTTCTCAAATAAAAAAAAAACTCATTGGCGCCAAGCGTGAGGGAATGCTAGACGTTTGGTAATTTCTCCTCCGACCAGAATGAAAGATCCCATTGAAGCGGCTAATCCCATACATATTGTATGTACATCTGGTAACACAAATTGCATAGTATCATAAATGGCTATTCCTGGTATTACCCATCCACCTGGAGAATTTATAAACAAATAAAGATCCCTAGTATCATCTTCTATGCTGAGATATACCATGAGACCAACAATTTGATTCGAGATCTCGCTATCAACCTCTTGGCCTAAAAAAAGTAATCTTTCTCGATGAAGTCGGTTGATTAGGACAAAATTGTATCCCTGAGGAACCGTACGTGCACCTTTGGATGCATACGGTTCAAAAGAATTGTGAAAAAAAAATCAATGTGTCGATTCCAATCCTATTTCTTTTTTTTTTAATGAGTTTTGCCCCTTCTCCTTACCTCTATTCTATAAGGTAGAAAATCAAAAAGAATTTTATGAACTTATTGAACTAACTTCTCATTGATGTATTGTTTCATCGAAATTCAAATTACGATGTAATTTTCTTGTTCCTGAATGGGCCTTTCAATTCTTTTAGGTTCTTGTTCTACTCCGGGGGAAGATTTGCCCGAATTCCATTTGCGCATATAGGTCAAATGATTCCAGTACCACTTCTTTTTTTTTTCAATTGTTTCATACCTTTCCCCAAAATATTTGATGTATTAATCATACTACTTCATTGGTAGGTAGTTTGATATTATACCTATAGTAAATATAAATATAAGAAGAGTCTATTCTATATTATAAAAGCGGTAATTGTGTAATCATAATCATCATATATTCTACATAATCTATTATATTCTAAGATTCTATTATAGTAAGTTAGATTCTATTCATATTCTATTTAATTACTAATGAATCTCAAATTTATGAATAATTTAATGAAATTTCTATTTTATTTTTCTTTCTTATATTATTATTATTTCTTTCTTTAATATTTATGATTTCTATTACTACATTTTACACTCCCTTTTTTACTCTTACCATTTACAATTTGGTATTAT